CGCTGGCTCAGATGAGTGGCTCTTGGCTTACTTCCTTGAGAAGGGCTTTCTGTAACTAAGAAATGATAATTGTTGACCCATATGTCAGGCTCAGAAAGAGGATGAAACTGACAATTTCACACTTAGAGATTGAGCTCGTCAGTGATCTTTTCCATGGTGTCTAGAGAAACCTGCTTTGAACATTTGTACCCAAGGAAAGTTTTGGCAGGCATTACTGTGATCTTGAAGCCCTTGCTAGGAGCGACTCGGTACGGCTCACTACTAAAGAAGGTTCAGGCATGCTTCGACTTAGCCCTGTGATCCGCTAATTAATCTCAATCTCTGATATTCCGCAAAGGAGGTGGATAGGGTCAGCGAAAGAAGTGGCGAGGGCAGAAGAAAGGGTGTTTTCAATTCAAGGTTCCCGCTCCTGGAAATGGGTATTAAACAAAGGACATAGTGGGTTAGGTAACACCTCTTTTGAGAGGAAAGATCTATCAAAGCAGAAAGTCCAGAACCAAAGGATTGGCGCCAATGCGTATACTTTAAAAGTTAGACTTGGAACTACCGCTACGCGCCTTATCTGTACTTTCTTTTTGGGGTAGGAATTCGTAGTGGGACGTTCTTTTCATAGATCCTTCGAGCGAGAAAGGTGCAGCGCCTTACCGGGGCCTTTGACCCTCAAGGTTATCCGGAGCCACTTTAAGGCAGTTTATTGACCGTAGCAACGCAATGTTCAGTGGTGGGGCAAAGCACTAGCGAGAAGCTTCCCTTGGGATTGTTTTCCCAGGCAGTTTTCCTGCCCATAGATAGTAGGACCAATCCTTCTTTCCACGCTCCCGTTATTCCGGTTGGTTATTCTTTAGTAATGCATTGGTGCCTGACCCTTGCAATCAACTTTAATAGGTATACTTTGACGCATCTCTGAACAAGCAAATCTCAATACTTCTGCTGCTTCCGCCCGCCACCCGGTCTTATGGTCTCTGGAATCGCTTTCAAAGCGGATTTTTTCTTCCTTTTTTCCATTGAGTGTAAATTCCGGGTAATCACCTGTGCGGGATTGATTTAGCTCAGAAGCGCCCTCTCTTTCACAGCCGAGGAGTACACATCGATGAGCTTAAGTCATTTTGACTACTAAACTTTTTTGATGCAACGAACTCTTTCTATTCCACGAGCAGACACCTTTCGAGAGAGTCTTCCTTTCATCGGCTTGCTCTTTTGACCTACAAGGAGAAGGGAAATTCCTACGAGATGATTAATGAATGTAGGTCAGGTCTCTCTAATTCGCAGTAGGTGTGTATGCTTCCCTAAGGCGAGAGCATTTGCTTCTTCAGACGTGGGTGCTTATGGGACTTCTGCTTCGCCAACTGCAGGATTGAGATCTCTTTTTGTTTCTGTTGATATCTCTTTGGAATGAGAATTTTTTTTGAAAATAGAGCCGGTTTTAAAAAGACACCTCTTGTTAGCCGGTAAGCCCAAACCTTCCCTCAGCTACAACCCTTTGGGTGGAGAATTTCCTACGTATGAATTGCCCCGATCCATCACCGTACACAAAATTTCGAGTATAAAAGGTGTCGCTTCAGACACCCCCTTCCCTTAATGAAAAGCCCCCATTCGAGTAGTCTTATAGGTCTGACCAGAGGCTCGGTTCCAACCATTCTTTCTAAGGACAACCTCGCTCCTAGCGAAAGATCAAACGCCAGGTGTGAAGCAACTTCACGATCTAATGAATTCCCTCAAATCGGATGACACAAGGCGAACTAGAATAGGCTGATTGATCCAGGTAGCGACAGGCTCCAATCGAAAGGAACCGCGCATACGCTAGAAAGACGTATAGGCAAGCCTTTCTTTATGATCATATGGATCGCTTTTCGTGACTTTTCTTTCCATAGGCATACATTGCAGTCTAACCTGCTTTCTAACTTTAGGGGACCGAGAATCAGTCTTTTGATCCTCCTCGAGCCTACTCTCGTCTTTCGAATTAAGCTTCCGATTTAGTTGGTGCAGACGCTGAAGGATCAGCTGACACTAGATAGGAAAGGGTTTCGATCGAAGCTCTCGAACCTGTTCCGAAGTCAGTTTAGGAATCGGTTTCCGATCCGGTTGGTGTTCCGACATCCCGAATCGAGGTGGCTCTAAACTCAGGGTTGCCTACCTCTCTAGTTACAGAGAGAGGAGAGGGGCTTCGAAGCCCCTATGTAGTCTTTCTTTTCATGGGTGGTGGGCAGGTTTAAGGGGTTTGCATCAAGGTATGTTGTTTTCCCAAATGTTGATGGGAATGTTGATGGCTTGGAGTTCCATATCTCTGAAGAGAAGGAGGTGGGCGCAAAAGCCTCTTCTGGATCTTGATCCGAAAGTGACGATGCAACAAAGGCTATTCGGTGTGAGTTGGTGTTCAGCATGGAGGTACCGCTTCACTAGGGCTCTGCGCCCGTTCCTTAAGTTCTTGACCCAATGCCAGGTGATTGGCTAACCGTGCCCCTTCCTTAGAAGGTAAGGGAGGTATGGTTGGGAGGGACAGAGAGATCAGAAACCAAAGGAAAGGGAATAGACTCACAAACTGGATTGGATAAAGCATAAGCTCTGGAAGCGGATACGCCGATGGTTGGAAGGGAAGGCTAGCACACATCATTTCTCTAAGAATAAGTGAGTTTCACGACGAGTCCAGCTCGTAGTGACCCTAACACTGCGTTAGGGCGAACTGGGAAAGCCTTCCAAGTCTATAGTCTTATAAACTAGTAAAGCCGCATTCCCTCTTCAGTTATCGTGAAATTTCTCTAGGCTCTTCTCTCTGAAGAATACCTCCTCGCTCTTCGTCCATTTCCGTTCGATGGAGAAATAACTTCTTTTTCGGGTGTTCGGTCTGGCTTGCTTAGGTCGAGTAAGCAACTGAAGAAATTTCGTATACAGGATTTCAGTATTAGATTCAGTATTAGAAAGGTCTGGGTGATCGCAGTATATTCGGACCTGTAGTTAGCTCCGCTTGGGCAGCACCCCCATTGTGAGGTACCATCAACAGCAAGACCATACAGATGGCATCGCGAATCCCCTACCGAAGTGACTGAACCACCACTTCTTGATCCGTTCTTTCCAGCGGAGGGAAGACTTACTTGATTTGAGGAGAAATCCTTTCCTGAGCGTGATGCTATTTGATCGGTGATCATAGGAAGCCGCTAGGCTTACTGCGAATGCTTTCTTTCTATGAAATCCTGTTGCTATGGCTCACGAAGAGCAACGGGACAGTCACAGGCTAGCTTAAGAATCACTAACCTCCGACTCCCTAAACTTGGTGGGTGTGCCTGCTTCTTCCGACCTCTATCCAAACAAATCATCGAGGAAGTCAGGTAGGTTCCGGGTAGCACTTCAATGCGAAGCGCACCCTTCACCCACTGGCACGAGCCAAACTAGCTAAGCGCGAGGAAAGCTTCACCGCCCTCTTCCAGCTCGAGCTCACAGACCTCTCTGAGTCAATTCCAAATGGAACTCAAATCTTTCCCCTTTCGAATGATTCAGTGCTCTCTTCAACCGGCGAGTTTAGCCTTGTCAGTGCTCTCAGAAACCAGATCAATTAGGTCTGGATCGGCTCACTGAACACTTTCCCAATCGAAATGAATTCGAAACGCGAGACACGACACTCACAACACGAGACTCGAATCGAGGATCAACCCCCTTCCTTGGGTTACAGAGGGCGTTAGCTCAATTCATAGCCTTCCTTTCTCCTTCCCTGTCAAGATGAACAATGCGGCTAAGCGTGCAGATTGTTGGTTTGGCGCGAAGAGAGCTTCTCCAGGTCCAGTTGCAGCCGCTGCGTCTGCTGATTCGGATGCTTATGCTTACTATTCTCCCTCTGCCCTAGCTCCAAGATCTCAGTTTGTTGCACCAGGAACCTTTAGCAAAAAACAGTTGGAACGCGGTCTCCTAGGTTTCCTCTTATCAGCCTTCTTGGAGGCATGCCAACAAGGTCTCACGATGAGCCACTCGCTTAGAGTTCGGTGCGAGGATCAACACCCTTCCTTCAGGCTAGTTCAGCTCTAGATAAGAAACCGCCTCAAAGCATCGCAATAGACGCAACAGCAACCTGCACCCACCGGCACTTTTCCTTGACTTCTGTCGGTCCCCAGACTCCGAAAAAGTTTATGTTATTACGATCCGTCAGTACGAAACTATCAAGCTGAGCTAGATCTAGGCTGCAGGAGAGCACTTCTACTCAGAGCGGCCAAGCTCACTTCGCGCTATACTTGAAAAAAATGTTTGCTTGAAGCCTGTTCCCTCTCGCCCGTGTGATTCATCTCTTTCGCTTCCCGATTTGTGATATCAAAATGCGGATAAGGCGTATAACCAACCCCTTTTGTGTTTTTAAGGACACCCGACCCGAACCATCGATAGAGGAACATGCGATATAAGCAAAGATGAATGCTGAAATCTGTAATAGCAAACGAAGAACTTCTCTTTATCCTTCCGTGGCTGAGGAATTGAATTGCGCGAAGAGTTTGAGGCCCGGTAAGGGGATAGCGGGTCAATGCCTTCTGCTCTTTCCGGTAAGTGAGTAGGGCCAGTCCCACACGATTAGCATAGATAAGACAAGTCAGGTAGGATTGGTCGGAGAAGGATTGGACATTTCCATTGATCAGCTCATCCAATCCAGTCTATGATCAGGCAATGGGGCCTTTCTTCGATCAGGCAGGTAAAAGTCGACGTAACTATAGGCTTAAGCTCGCTTAAATGCAATTTCTCCTTAGGCCGCTAGTTGAGAGGGGTCCCTAATGTGATACCCTTCGTCCATTCATTCAGGATCAAAAACGGGCCTAATTGAATCATCTCATCGAGGATTGCATGTGAAAAGATCGGATCTTCGAAATCCCCAATCGTTCGTTACTGAACCTAAAAACTCGCCGCTTATCATGTAAAGTAGTGCTCTCGCTAGCTGGAACGGAACTATCAAATGGAGGAACAAGTCAAGCGTAGGCCTTCTTTGAGTATAGCTTCAAGTAGCTCTAAGAAGTTTACGTCTTTATCGTAGGTTCGGCACTCGGCTTTCTGAAGTTATTCCATTCCAGGGCGTGAAGCTTTCCGTGGACAGGACAGGGTCCGTCAACTAGCTTAGCTACCGATTGGGGGATGCTTTCATAAGGTATTAACGGGCTTGAGCCAGGCCACGCAAGCAAAGGATTATAGGCCAGTGAAAGAGAAAGAGAAAGATTCGCTCTTGGGCTGACCTATGATAACCACACATCCAAGTATGGGTAAGTCGAGAGCTTCTCTCTCTGCAGCAGCCTTCGATCTAGTGTTCACGCTTCGGTTCTACTCTACTAGACATCGGGGCCCAGAACATGCTTCTTTTTGTGTGGTATAGCTCCGAACTTCAGTGTCAGCAACTCCATTCCTTCTGGTGGGCAGTAGTGTAGGGTGCCTGCGAACGCAGAGCTGAGCCATCTCCTGCTACTCGCGCGGCTGCTTATCAGCCCGTAGCTTGCTTGCAGGCGCTTGAAGAAGGATCAAGAAAGTCACCATCGGAAGTTGTAGTTCGCTGGAACCTGTAGTGGTGGAATTCACTGAAGCAGTGGGCGTGGCAGAGGCAGATCTTTGTATGGGTAGAGTGGTTTAAGCAGGGGCATGAATAGATCGTGCTTGCACCGGTCCGGACAGAGAGGCAGGTATACAGAGGGAATCGATTGAATTGTTATAGATGAGCCGTAGTCCTGGGACATGAGTAGAGAGGTACTCTACCCTAGCCATATGTAAGGGGGATGGTGGCAGAGAAGAGGGGCGAGAAGTAAGAGTTCTATTGGAGACTTCACTACCCCGGGAAGATGCGTCATCAATCCTTCCGGAATGTCCGGCTGTCATCTATTACACTAATTCATTCTCTCAAGGACTCGCCTTGGATAGCATCTTAGATGGCTGGCTCGACCAGAGCGGACGACGGTCAGGGCTTGACTCCACTCCTTCCCTCCTATCTTTAGCTTTGAAGCCTACGTTAGCGTAGTGGTTAGCTCCTACTCTGATTGATAGTGGGGCACTACTGCTTCAAAGCCTACTGATTGATAATCAAGAGAAGAAAAGAAGATCGACTTATTCAACTACAGCCTTCCTTGCTTTTGCTCTTTCTTACAGCAACTATACGACATGTTATTAGATTTTTATATTGATCTTAATTGGATTGGGGGATAGAGTTTGCAAGGCTCATGGCAGGTTCGATCCCTGTCTATCCCATTGAAGTGAAAGTAGTTTATTGTCCTAACAAAGTTGTAATCCTTTGACAGAGTAAGTGTGAGTCACAAACGGTTGTTTCGATGGTAGGTGTAACAGAGGTCTGATTAAGCCTGAAAATGAATGATATAAGCAAGTTAAATAAGCAAGTAAAACGACTAACGGCGTGAACGAAAATCCTGACTAACAAAAGGAATGGGACTACCCCAAGACGCTCTAGCTCCCCGATCGGAACCTGTTGGGTACTTTGAAGAGTGAGAAAGCTACTAGTCTTTGTGCTTAAACGAAGTATTTTGATCTTAAAAAACTCTCTTCTCTTCCCGTGCAAATATTCTTGTTTGATGGCATAAGCTCAGTTTCTTCCTCTTGACCAAATCTATAACCTTCATTAGCAGATTCATTTACTGTGGTTTCCCTGATCAAACTAGAGGTTACCAAGGAGCCATGCGTAGCACTGAATAGGTAGCCGCCACCAGCTACACCTAACATGTGAAATGGGTGCATAAGGATGTTGTGCACAGCTTGGAATACAATCATGAAGTTGAAAGTACCCTAGAGGCTTACGAAAAGCTTCCGATTGGATAGATCAAGAAAACAGCTGTAGCAGCTGCAACAGGAGCTGAATATGCAACAGTAATCCAAGGGCTCATACCCGAAACTAAGTTCCTACTCACGACCAATATAACAAGCTACACCAAGTGTAGAACAATTAACTCATAAGGACCACCATTGTATAACCATTCATCAACAGAAGCCGCTTCCCAGATTGGGTAAAAGTGCAAACCTATAGCTGCAGAAGTAGGAATAATGGCACCAGAAAGAATATTGTTTCCATAAAGTAGAGCTCCAGAAACAGATTTAGGCATCAAAGGAAGATGGGCATGATTCCGGCTCAGTTAACCTGAAATTATGTAGGCAATCCCCTTTTAGAAAGAAGTTGGGCCACAGCCCAGCAGGTGTATAAGCATGAAGTGAAGATGAAGTAAGCATGGCTTTGTTTGCGTTCCTCTGGAACTATTAAATCCTCTTCTGGGCATGATCCCGATACTAGTGAAAGAAATTCCTTGCCTTTTGCTAGTGGGCTGGTGCAGAATGAGTCTATAGTTCTGGTCTTGGGAATCTCTTCGTCCCTGCTATGATGGCTGCCAGAAGCATCGTGGGGCTTGTCAAGGTACAGCTTTTCTAACGGATTTCCTACTATCCGCTCTGCCTTTAGCTTTCCCCATCTGAAATTAACCTATTTTTCAGTATGAATCGAAATCAAGCGTAACCTTAAAACTGGTATTTTAAGCGAAAGCCGGTGTAAAAGACTTTTTCAGTTTTAGTAGTTAACAACGTCGTCAACTCGTAACCGGGGACTATAAGTCCGCCTCCCAAGACTACTCAATCCCTGCTGTATGCCCTGCTGCTGACCTTATCGAGATAATGGGAGTGCGTCTCATTTGAATAGAAAGGCTTTACCTCTCTTGTTGGAGTAAAAAGTCTTTTTCTAAAGTCTTCCGACTGAACGGCTGGACACTCAAAGAATTCGATACAGCGGGTGGAATGAGTCCCTCCTTACCAAACTTGCTCGCTTCGCCTGGCGAAACTCCATGCTTTGAGAGTTCCTTTCTGCCAGCACTTTCTCTACCCGGGAGTCACTTCAGTACCTAGGACTACTGTCCCAGGATGCCAAACATACATTGAAAGTGTCAACGTTGACTCACAAGCGCCACCCTCACCGGGTAAATCCGGAGAAGGGCAACTGCTTCTGTAGGTAAGGACTAAAATAAAGATTTTCATTTATAGAGTTCGTGAACCAACGAGTCTTTAATTAAGTGGGCGTTAAGCGTAACGAACTTACGGGAGGTAGAAAATGTTTGCCGTTTTTATAAAGAAATATTCAAGCTAGGCTAGTAAGAGAAGGAATACAGGTAATACAGGTAAAAAGTCGAGAAGTCAAAGAGGCCCCGATCTCACTAAGGCCCCTTTTGAGTCAAGTTCCGTAACCGTTAATAGCGGCAGTGAATGGATTTCGGCCAGAACGGGAGCGGTCACAACAGGAACAGAATGAAACAAGCGCGAAAGACCAAACCAAAGAAAAATCCTATAGGAATTGAAATACCGCACTCAGATCGGTGAATCTATCAGGAGTGATCCTGCACACTCCAACCATTCCGGTCTATAGATTCATTAAGAGAACTTAAACACATGCGGGAATAAGCACATAGACCATATCTGGAGGGAAGAATGAAAATTCATTCATGTGCTTCTCACCAGTTGTAACATTTACTTGTTTTTCCCATTGAACCTAGGAGACCAGGTTGGGTTGCCGTAAAGTACAACACAACTAACTATGGGCTTTTCCCTCTCGATTTCTGGACACTAAGTCCTTGCCAAGGACTTTTGACACGGGATCAGCCAGATCTCATCTGGACTCCACATACTGACTGGAAATATTCCATCAGTCAAGATCCCTCTCACATACATCAGACACACTAGTCTGGATTACCTATTGTAAGACTAGCTGTACTATCTCACATGGCAGCCTTATTGTCACAATTGTTGCCGGCCTAGACAATTGCTCCATATCGGTACTTCTACAAAGATGTTCCTGAACCACTCTATATCTCTTCAAGCAGAAGTATATGCTATGCAATAAACTCTAATTCCATGAAGGACTGAGTTATGCCTGTCTGCTATTTTCTTTCTATGAAATAGCTCTTCCACCTAATGGTGAAGACCCAGGCTACCACCTATCTGTGCTTCAGCAGACGAGGTGTGCACTGTGTGGGTGCGTGCATAGGTGTGCGTGTGTTGCATGCTTGGTGGGCTTGTTGCTTTTCGAGAGGGCAATCCCCTTTGTTGGCCTTTGGTCGACGCCTCGCCTTTGGGCAACATCGGACCTTCCACATTGCGAGGCTGCGAGACGCTAAGGAGATCGGTATCTGAAGCTCGGTCCAGTGGGCTTGTCAAGAGGGTGGACTATCGATTTTGGTTGCTAAAAGTCCGTAACAGTTGGTATCAAGCAGTACGAACCTCGGATCAGTCGCTACAGTTGCGCAATTCCGAAGAAGGCGATAGTTTCGTCTTTTTTCACGAACACTTCTGATCTGAAGAGGTGGATCGTTTCACTCTGTTGGCGAATACGGTGAACGACCAAGGAAAGTAGAGGATTCGGATTCGGATAGGCGAGTCAAGGCGTTTGTGTGAAAACTCTAGCTGTATCAAATAGAGATGGGGAAGGAAGGAAAGCGACTCTTTTCTTTTTCACCAGGAACATAAACGGCATTCGTCAGACTTGAGCAGTAGGTTTCGCCTCGGTCAGCTGTCTTGATGAAGATTGCTTTCAGCCAAAGAGAATTAATTGACTTCGGGCTCGCACCCTATGTGCTCGATCCGATCAACGAAAATAAATCCTGATATAATAGAAATCGTTCAGTACGCTAATCTTGAAAGTTTCCATTTTCGATTGATAAAGCAGCGGGCCCAGTGAGCTCTCCAATAGTGCACCGAAACGGGGCCGGAGAGACGGTAAACCTTAGATCGGCTAAGATCGAATTGAACTGTCTTTGATTGAGCGAATCCTGCCCGATTTGGATTTCCGTCCCTGCGGGATCAATTTACTTTAATCGAGTATCCAGCGTCGTAGCGCGTCTCTTTATATAGAGTCGTTCCGAGTAGTCTCTTTCAAGTTAGTGAGGTGAAACTCTGGTCTGGACGGACCTTGATAGTTTTAGTCATTGATTTAATGGAAAGTACGGTACTAGTTCAGTGATAGTGCTGGAAAAGTCAGATGCTACACACATGGGCTGGAAAGTCTCTCCTTTCT